CTTGCACCTCCTCCTTTTTATGATAAATATACCAGAAATAATTCGAATAAATAGCAGTCTCTGACAACTCATCCTCTTTAATCTGCTTGGACCCGCTCCAATACCCATAGGAAAATCCCCAGTCATATTCAGCGTACCTGTCCCTGCAATCAAATAGATTGTCCCAAGGGCCCCATATTCTAGGAGCCCAAGTTATGCTATTGAAAATTCGTTCCTCTAGCAGTTCCGGTTTGACCATTCCGTTCCCTTTTTCAAACTCCACTTCTTTTCATATAGCAATCCCTAATCAAAGAGAGAACAATATCCATTTCAAAACATTTCTAACGGATTCCTTGGTTCGGACCGACGAAGTAATGGCACTCGATTATTATCAACCCGACTGCAATCTTTTTCTGTCGGTAAGGATTGCACCAGAGCACCTTCTACTTCTAATAGGCCATGAACTATAGATAGAGAAGAATCATTCTGAGCGAGTCCATAAGAAGCGACCCACCTTTTCATCGGTTCCGGGGGAAGACCAAAGATCTTGCGCGACCGGTCCGCCAGAAAAACTCAAAAGAGAAAGAAGTCTCGTTAATCTCTTCATGCTCGTTCCAAGTTCGAAGTACCGTTTGGCCAAAGAAAAACCCGCTTCCTGACACGATTGCCTCTTTATATGGATAGATATAGGATCTATGGGGTTATTACTTAGAAGTCTATTTTGTACAAGATCCCCTCCTATCTGATAGAAAAGGGTCCCATGATCCCGAGCCGGTCTTATCTTGGCTCGCAAACCCCAAGTTTGTCTATGAAGAGCTAATCTAATTGTATTAGTTTCTATAATGGATTTCTTATGTGGAATACTAATGGATAGGGCCTCGTTGCTAAGTGCTACAAGATCTAGTGCACTGGAAGTCGTGGTTATGGACCCGAATCCTTTAGTATGGAACATTGTCTTTTCCAAGTAAAAACCCCTAGTATATGAAAGAATGAAAAGGTGCTTTCGTTCTTGTGGAATAAGAAGCCCTCGTACCTTAATGAAAGGAAAATAGGAATTTTTCGTTAGGTATTTGACCAAATAGGATCGTCCAGTTCCTATAGAACCTATCACTAAAATACCCGATAGGGCTAAGCGGAACAAAAAGGATTTTCCATGAGATGGTAAATGAAAACGATTAGCCCCACACGAGGGAATAAGTGATTGTCTGATAATGAGCAAGGAATATACGTCTTTCTGCTAAAGAGGATCTATTAAACTCATAATTCATTAGATCCTTGTTAGCAATGTCAACTAGGTATCATAAGTAAATGGATCCCGGTTGTTCAATCCTTTGATAACCAAGGTCATTCTTTGCTAAAGAGAAATGATCACTATGGGTCAGACTCAATAGAATTGGATCCATTCCAAATAGCGAGAATTAGGATTCTTGATCCCTCTCAATCTCTCTTTCAATTCGAGGATCCAGAGAGGTGTTTTCATAGTCATCTCCGAATATTTGCCATCTCCGAATATTTTCGATTTCATTTTTCTATGATATGTCTTTCTATATGAAAATAGGTTATTTACGATGTACGATGATCCCTGTTAAGCATCCATGGCTGAATGGTTAAAGCGCCCAACTCATAATTGGTAAATTTGCGGGTTCAATTCCTGCTGGATGCACGCGAACGGGAACGTTCCATAAGTCTATTGGAACCGGCTCTCTATCCAACGTTCCATAAGTCTATTGGAACTGGCTCTCTATCCATGGAATCTCATCCATCATCCATACATAACGAATTGGTATGGTATATTCATACCATAACATAAGAACAATAAGAACTCGAATTCTTATCGATACTGGAACTCAGAGCATAGGAGGGAAAGTGGATTTATGGATGGAATCAAATACGCAGTATTTACAGAAAAGAGTCTTCGTTTATTGGGAAAGAATCAATATACTTTTAATGTCGAATCGGGATTCACTAAGACAGAAATAAAGCATTGGGTCGAACTCTTCTTTGGTGTTAAGGTAGTAGCTGTGAATAGCCATCGACTACCCGGAAAGGGTAGAAGAATGGGACCTATTCTGGGACATACAATGCATTACAGACGTATGATCATTACCCTTCAACCGGGTTATTCTATTCCACTTCTAGATAGAGAAAAGAACTAAAGGAGAATACTTAATAATACGGCGAAACATTTATACAAAACACCTATCCCGAGCACACGCAAGGGAACCGTAGACAGGCAAGTGAAATCCAATCCACGAAATAAATTGATCCATGGACGGCACCGTTGTGGTAAAGGCCGTAATGCCAGAGGAATCATTACCGCAAGGCATAGAGGGGGAGGTCATAAGCGCCTATACCGTAAAATCGATTTTCGACGGAATCAAAAAGACATATCTGGTAGAATCGTAACCATAGAATACGACCCTAATCGAAATGCATACATTTGTCTCATACACTATGGGGATGGTGAGAAGAGATATATTTTACATCCCAGAGGGGCTATAATTGGGGATACTATTGTTTCTGGTACAAAAGTTCCTATATCAATGGGAAATGCCCTACCTTTGAGTGCGGTTTGAACTATTGATTTACGTAATTGGAAGTAACCAATTAGGTTTACGACGAAACCTAGAAATCGATCACTGATCCAATTTGACTACCTCTACGGGATAGACCTCAACAGAAAACTGTTGAGTAACGGCAGCAAGTGATTGAGTTCAGTAGTTCCTCATAGAAAATTATTGACTCTAGAGATATGGTAATATGGAGAAGACAAAATTGTTTGAAGCACGCACAGAACCGGAAGCGCCCCTTGTTTCAAAGAGAGGAGGGCGGGTTATTCACATTTAATTTGATGGTCAGAGGCGAATTGAAAGCTAAGCAGTGGTAATTAAGACCCCCGGGTGAAAATAGGGATGTCTCCTACGTTACCCATAATATGTGGAAGTATCGACGTAATTTCATAGAGTCATTCGATCTGAATGCTACATGAAGAACATAAGCCAGATGACGGAACGCGGAGACCTAGGATGTAGAAGATCATAACATGAGCGATTCGGCAGATTTGGATTCCTTTTCTATATATCCACTCATGTGGTACTTCATCATACGATTCATATAAGATCCATCTGTCTAGAGATCGTCATATACATCTAGAAAGCCGTATGCTTTGGAAGAAGCTTGTACAGTTTGGGAAGGGGTTTTTTGAGAAAAAAGAAGAATCTACTTCAACCGATATGCCCTTAGGCACGGCCATACATAACATAGAAATCACACGTGGAAGGGGTGGGCAATTAGCTAGAGCAGCAGGTGCTGTAGCGAAACTGATTGCAAAAGAGGGTAAATCGGCCACTTTAAGATTACCATCTGGGGAGGTCCGTTTGGTATCCCAAAACTGCTTAGCAACAGTCGGACAAGTGGGTAATGTTGGGGTGAACCAAAAAAGTTTGGGTAGAGCCGGATCTAAGTGTTGGCTAGGTAAACGCCCCGTAGTAAGAGGGGTAGTTATGAACCCTGTGGACCACCCCCATGGGGGCGGTGAAGGGAAAGCCCCCATTGGTAGAAAAAAACCCACAACCCCTTGGGGTTATCCTGCGCTTGGAAGAAGAACTAGGAAAAGGAAAAAATATAGTGATAGTTTTATTCTTCGTCGCCGTAAGTAAATACGTAACTAGGAATAGGGAAAATTGCATTTTTCGAATTTGCAATAATGCGATGGGCGAACGACGGGAATTGAACCCGCGCATGGTGGATTCACAATCCACTGCCTTGATCCACTTGGCTACATCCGCCCCTTATCCAGCTAAAGGATTTTCTCTTTTTTCCATTCATCATTATTCTATTTATTCTGACCTCCATACCTCGATCGAGATAGTGGACATAGGATGCCACTCTTTAAAATGAAAAAAGGAGTAATCAGCTGTGACACGAAAAAAAACGAATCCTTTTGTAGCTCGTCATTTATTGGCAAAAATAGAAAAGGTCAATATGAAGGAGGAGAAAGAAACAATAGTAACGTGGTCCCGGGCATCTAGCATTCTACCCGCAATGGTTGGCCATACAATCGCGATTCATAATGGAAAGGAACATATACCTATTTACATAACAAATCCTATGGTAGGTCGCAAATTGGGGGAATTCGTGCCTACTCGGCATTTCACGAGTTATGAAAGTGCAAGAAAGGATACTAAATCTCGTCGTTAACTGAATTCAGAATAGAAAGATTCAGAATAAACAAAATTTATAGGATTCAAATAAAGTAAAAGTAGGCGGGTAATAACCTTATTTATGACAAGTTTCAAATTGGTAAAGTATACCCCTAGGATAAAGAAGAAGAAGAACGGGCTAAGGAAACTCGCAAGAAAAGTTCCAACCGATCGTCTACTTAAGTTCGAACGGGTTTTCAAAGCACAAAAACGCATACATATGTCTGTTTTCAAAGCACAAAGAGTTCTTGATGAGATTCGCTGGCGTTACTACGAAGAAACCGTTATGATACTCAACCTCATGCCTTATCGAGCATCTTATCCAATCTTAAAGTTGGTTTATTCGGCAGCAGCAAATGCTACTCATTATAGAGATTTCGACAAAGCGAGTTTATTCATCACTAAAGCCGAAGTCAGTAGGAGTACTATTATGAAAAAATTCAGACCTCGAGCTCGAGGACGTAGTTATCCTATAAAAAAAACCATGTGTCATATAACAATTGTACTAAATATAGTAAAGAAATCTAAATAATCTTTAGATCAATCTAAGATTTCGATTCCCAGTAAAAAAAAAAAAAAATAGAATACAAAAATATGGGACAAAAAATAAATCCACTTGGTTTCAGACTTGGTACAACCCAAAATCACCATTCCTTTTGGTTCGCACAACCAAAAAATTATTCCGAAGGTCTACAAGAAGATAAAAAAATACGGAATTGTATCAAGAACTATATACAAAAGAATAGGAAAAAAGGCTCGAATAGAAAAATAGAATCAGACTCAAGTTCGGAAGTAATTACACATATAGAAATTCAAAAAGAAATCGATACAATCCACGTCATAATCCATATCGGATTCCCTAATTTATTAAAGAAAAAGGGAGCAATCGAAGAATTAGAGAAAGATCTCCAAAAGGAAGTAAATTCTGTAAACCAGAGACTTAATATTGCTATCGAAAAAGTTAAAGAGCCTTATAGACAACCTAATATTCTTGCAGAATATATAGCTTTCCAATTAAAAAATAGAGTTTCATTCCGAAAAGCAATGAAAAAAGCCATTGAATTAACTAAAAAAACAGATATAAAGGGAGTAAAAATAAAAATTGCGGGTCGTCTAGCAGGGAAAGAAATTGCACGCGCCGAATGCATTAAAAAAGGTAGACTACCCCTCCAAACAATTCGCGCTAAAATTGATTATTGCTGCTATCCAATTAGAACCATCTATGGAGTATTAGGTGTAAAAATTTGGATATTTGTAGAAGAAGAATAACTAACCTTGTATTCCCATTCTGCCCGGTGATAGAATAAAAAGACAAGAGACTTATTATTCCCGAAATCCCTGAAAAAAAAAGAAGAAATTATACCTCTTTCTATAAGATTTAATGAAAATTGAGAAATTTTTTAATATAATTGCTATGCTTAGTGTGTGATTCGTTAGTTTTTTCTTTAGGGTCAAAAATGAAGATTAAAAAAAAATTGGATGAACCCTACTAAAAATAGAAAAAAACTTAGTAATTATAGAAAATTAACTAATAACAAACCTATTGCTTCGTATTGTCGAGATCCTAACTAAGAAACAGTCACTATGTGAATAAATAAACCTATCGTAAATGAGTAGATCTATCATATAGTTGTAGCAACTGCATTTTTTCTCTAAAAAGAAACAGGATTCTAGCTTGTAAAGCAAAACTAAAGGGATGTGGATAAAAGGAGGGATGATAGATAGAAGGAAGAACAATAAGAAAGATATAGGATTCCAATGTGTATGGTCTATGAATTACATCATAAAAGGCAATGTGATAAAGCATCAATAAAAAAAAAAAATAATAAAAAAAAGAGAATTCGAAACTTTGAAACAAAAAAAATTAAAGCAATAAAAAAGAGCAGCCCCGGTTGAGAAAACTGAGAAAATTGACCTGGAAAGAAGTTTTTTGGAAGCTCCATTGCAGGATTCAAACCTAACCATTAAAAGAGAAGCTGTGGGAACGACAAAACCTATGACTGCATAGGATTTTATTAAAAAGAATCCTAATACTTCATTGGGCGGGATGGCGGAACAAACCAAAAAAATTGCTTTATTTGGTAAGGTTATAAATTAACAAATAAGACAGGAAAGAGTAAATATTCGCCTGCGAAATCTTTATTGGATTCGAATACTTTATCACGATTCAATAAAAATAAAAATAAGGAGATTCAAAAAAGAAAAAATACATTGTTCATAAATAGAGAATTTGGATATATTCTAGATCTTCTTTCTTGACTATATATTTTTCTATTTTAAGAAATTCAAAAAACCTAACTTTTTCTAATATTATATATTGATGTGTATCTATCCATAATATTTTGGAATATTATGGAATTAGACAAATTCGCACACTTTCTCATTTCATTCGCGAGGAGCTGGATGAGAAGAAACTCTCATGTCCAGTTTTGCAGTAGAGATGGAACTAAAAAAGAACCATCGACTATAACCCCAAAAGAACTAGATTTCGTAAACAACATAGAGGAAGAATGAAGGGAAAATCCTACCGAGGCAATCGTATATGTTTTGGTAGATATGCCCTTCAAGTACTTGAACCTGCTTGGATCACAGCGAGACAGATAGAAGCAGGACGAAGAGCAATGACACGATATGCACGTCGTGGTGGAAAAATATGGGTACGTATATTTCCCGACAAACCGGTTACAATAAGACCCACAGAAACACGTATGGGCTCGGGAAAGGGATCCCCCGAATATTGGGTAGCCGTTGTTAAACCAGGTCGAATACTTTATGAAATGAGCGGAGTATCCGAAACTGTAGCTAGAGCAGCTATCTCCATAGCTGCCAGTAAAATGCCCATACGAAGTCAATTTCTTCGATTAGAGATATAGAACCAAAAAAAGGAGTATTGAAAATAAATAACCCCAGGTTGGTTTTTCTTTCTGGAAAGACAATATTTCTTTCATCCTTTTGCATTGAAATAAAAAATTGAAGTAAAAATAATATGATTCAACCTCAGACCCTTTTAAATGTAGCAGATAACAGTGGAGCTCGAAAATTGATGTGTATTCGAGTCATAGGAGCTGCGGGTAATCAGCGATATGCTCGTATTGGTGATGTTATTGTTGCTGTAATCAAAGACGCAGTACCCCAAATGCCTCTAGAAAGATCCGAAGTAATTCGAGCTGTAATTGTACGTACATGTAAAGAATTCAAATGCGAAGACGGTATAATAATACGCTATGATGACAATGCGGCAGTTATCATTGATCAAAAAGGAAATCCAAAAGGAACTAGAGTTTTTGGCGCGATTGCCGAAGAATTGAGACAATTGAATTTTACAAAAATAGTTTCATTAGCTCCTGAAGTATTATAAATACTAGTAGACGAGATATAGATCAAACAAAAAATTAAATTAGTAGATTGTGTCTCACGTATATGCTTTAAAATCCAAAATTAAAAGGTAAAGGAAAACATGTTGATTATAGAAAAATTAGGAGGAACCTAGAATTAGAGTCTTATGGGCAAGGACACTATTGCGGATTTACTAACCTCTATAAGAAACGCGGATCTGAATAAAAAAGGAACTGTTCGAGTAGTATCTACAAATATTACCGAAAACATTGTTAAAATACTTCTACGAGAGGGTTTTATTGAAAGTGTTCGGAAACATCAGGAAAGTCACAAATATTTCTTGGTTTCAACTTTGCGACATCAAAAGAGAAAGACTAGAAAGGGAATATATAGAACTAGAACCTTTTTAAAGCGTATCAGCCGACCTGGCTTACGAATTTATGCCAACTATCAAGGAATTCCTAAGGTTTTGGGCGGAATGGGAATTGCTATTCTTTCTACTTCTCGGGGTATAATGACAGATCGAGAAGCTCGACTAAACAGAATTGGAGGAGAAGTTTTATGTTATATATGGTAACGGCCACTCCAATAGTACCTGAATTCTATCTCAAACTTCCTATTTTGAAAATAAAAATAGAAAAATAGGAGAAAAATAATATGACAGAAAAAAAAAATAGGAGAGAAAAAAAAAACCCGAGAGAAGCAAAAGTAACTTTCGAAGGTTTAGTTACGGAAGCCCTACCCAACGGAATGTTCCGCGTTCGCCTAGAGAATGACAGCATCATTCTGGGCTATATTTCAGGAAAGATCCGGTCTAGCTCTATACGAATACTGATGGGGGATAGGGTCAAAATTGAAGTAAGTCGTTATGATTCAAGCAAGGGACGTATAATTTATAGACTTCCCCATAAAGATTCGAAGCGTACCGAAGACTCGAAGAATACTGAAGATTTGAAGGATACCAAAGATTCAAAGGATTAGGTTTTTCTAGGGTAATGACTTCCAAGTTTCAAAATTTAAGTGAAGAGACTCATTTTTTCCAAAAGAATAGATTCATAGTTTAAGAAAGGACTACCTAAATATGAAAATAAGAGCTTCCGTTCGTAAAATTTGTACAAAATGTCGACAGATTCGCAGGCGTGGGCGAATTAGAGTCATTTGTTCCAATCCGAAGCATAAACAAAGACAGGGGTAATGTTTCGAAAAAAAAAGGAGCTTTTCTTTCTAAAAAGTAAAAAAAAGTACCCACGGAAATGTCCAAATTCCAAATAAAAAAATTTAAGTAAAGGATATATTTTACCCTGAAACGGATATCTTTGTATCTCTTTTTCTTTTTGTTATTTCTAACTCATATTTATGAGATAATAAAATATGACAAAAGCTATACCAAAAATAGGTTCACGTCAGAGAGTGCGTATTGGTTTGCGTAGGAATGCCCGTTTTAGTTTACGGAAGAGTGCACGTAGAATAACAAAAGGGGTTATTCATGTTCAAGCCAGTTTCAACAATACCATTATAACTGTTACAGACCCACAAGGTCGGGTGGTTTTCTGGTCTTCCGCAGGTACTTGTGGATTCAAAAGTTCAAGAAAAGCATCACCCTATGCTGGTCAAAGAACAGCAGTAGATGCTATTCGTACAGTGGGTTTGCAACGAGCAGAAGTTATGGTAAAAGGTGCTGGTAGCGGAAGAGATGCCGCATTACGAGCCATTGCTAAAAGTGGTGTACGGTTAAGTTGTATACGTGATGTAACACCTATGCCGCATAATGGATGTCGACCTCCTAAAAAAAGACGTCTGTAAAAGAATTAAACCGCTTTCAAGAGAAATAAACGATTCAATGATCAAATAATAATACTAGTCTATTATGGTTCGAGAGGAGGTAACAGAACTCACCCAAACACTACAGTGGAAGTGTGTTGAATCAAGAGTAGATAGTAAGCGTCTTTATTATGGTCGTTTCATTCTGTCCCCGCTTAAAAAAGGTCAAGCAGATACTGTCGGTATTGCCTTGCGAAGAGCTTTACTTGGAGAAATAGAAGGAACATGTATCACACGCGCCAAATTTGGGAACGTGCCACACGAATATTCTACAATAGTAGGTATTGAAGAATCCATACAAGAAATTTTACTAAATTTGAAAGAAATTGTATTGAGAAGTAATCTCTATGGAGTTCGAGATGCATCAATTTGCGTCAAAGGTCCTAGATACATAACCGCTCAAGATATAATCTTACCACCTTCCGTAGAAATCGTTGATACGACACAACCTATAGCAAACTTAAGAGAGCCTTTTGATTTCTGTATTGAGTTACAGATCAAGAGAGATCGCGGATATCATACGGAACTCAGAAAGAACTCTCAAGATGGAAGTTATCCTATAGATGCTGTATCCATGCCTGTTCGAAATGTTAATTATAGTATTTTTTCTTGTGGGAATGGAAATGAAAAACACGAGATACTTTTTCTAGAAATATGGACGAATGGAAGTTTAACTCCTAAAGAAGCGCTTTATGAAGCTTCTCGTAATTTGATTGATTTTTTTCTTCCTTTTCTACACGCAGAGGAAGAGGGCACTTGTTTCGAAGAAAATAAAAACAGGTTTACTCCACCCCTTTTAACCTTTGAAAAAAGATTCACTAATCTAAAGAAAAACAAAAAAGGAATTCCATTGCATTGTATTTTTATTGATCAATTAGAATTGCCTTCTAGAACGTATAATTGGCTCAAAAGGGCCAATATACATACACTATTGGACCTTTTGAGTAAGACTGAAGAAGATCTTATGAGAATTAATGGTTTTCATATGGAAGATGGAAAACTTATATGGGACACTCTAGAGAAGCATCTCCCAATTGATTTACCTAAGAACAAGTTCTCGCTTTAAACCCTTTGCAATTTTTTCCTCTTCTTCTTTTTCGAGTTAGAAAAAAAAAGAAAGCAATTTTGCATCTTTGGCACAATCTATATTTTCGCGAAATGGATCATAATAAAATAGATTTAAGGTATCTAGGGAAGATTCACTTGGAAGTAACTATTTCCTAGATACCCCTCCCCTGCAGGGGCTTCGCGGTTGAATGACTCAACCCGAAAAATCCCTAAAAAAGACCTAAAGTTAAGGATTTATCAATGGGTAATGTTGCTCCAATACCTAACCAAAGAGCTACTGCAGTACCGATTAAAAAAACGGTCGTAGCTACTGGGCGACGAAAAGGGTTTTGGAATTTATTGACATTCTCTAGAAAAGGTACTGTCAATAAGCCCGTTGGCACAGAAACCATTAAGAGAACGCCCAATAACTTATTGGGTACTGTACGCAGTATTTGAAATACGGGAAAGAAGTACCACTCGGGTAATATTTCCAGAGGAGTTGCAAACGGATCCGCCGGCTCGCCAATCATTGACGGCTCGAGAACCGCTAAACCTACATTACATGCAATAGTACCTAGAATTACTACTGGAAAAATGTATAAAAGATCGTTGGGCCACGCGGGTTCCCCGTAATAATTATGTCCCATCCCTTTAGCTAATTTTGCTCTTAATACAGGATCATTTAAGTCAGGTTTCTTTGTTATTGGGATAGGTGAATTTTTTAGGATCCATCCCCCAAAGGAACCGGACATGAGAATTTTTCATCATCCGGCTCGAGCAAGAATGAAATAAAAAAGATCGTGGAGGACCCACATTAGAATAGGATATATAATGACTCAATGACTCAAGGTAAGAAAAGCTTTCTCAGATTATCTTTTCCGAAGTTGCGCCTATAATGACTCATTGAAAAGAATCCTATTCTTATGCATAAATGCTCAATATCCAAGTGGGCTTACAAATTTGATCATGATCAATTGCTTTGTGGATTGTCTCTTGATTAGTTGGTGTTTATCCCCTCAATATCGCAAGTTTCTTGCGTCCAAACAAAGTATTTACTTGTTACTAAAAAAAAAGTTTAGCCTACGTTCTTCCTTAGATCCCTTTTTGTACTCCGATAGTATTGCGGACCGAAATCGATGCAAAGAAAATGAATGCATTTCCATACTATAATAAAAAGTAAGTGTAATAAATATAGAATTGGATCATATCACATGACTTATTCCATTTATACTCTATGGGATCTTACGGAGCCTGTTCATGGATGACCTAGTTAAGGTATGATCATAGAAAATACTCTCCTCGAGTGAACCAGCCTATCCTTCCTAGATAGGGGACTTACGTGTTGATTGGATGCGGAGACACATTTGGTCGTGAATTCTAATGTGGCAGATCCAATTCTCTATCTGCATGGCCAAATCAATAATTCAAGTCACACACTCCCATAATCCGCCTTTTTTTCTTTCGTAAAATTAACTTCAACTATTTGTATCAAAATACTTCGGGGTTGAAGAGAAGTATCCAAATGACATGTCTTATTTTGCAATAACCCATGTTTGTAGCAATGAAATACCACAACCTACCCGATATGATATATGAGAGAATTAGAATTCTCTATGATATGCCTTCCCTATAAAGGACCCGAAATACCTTGCTTACGTATCATTGGAAAGTGCATTAACATAAATACGGCAGTAAGCAGAGGCAGTACAAAGGTATGTAAACTATAAAAACGAGTCAAAGTGGATTGGCCCACACTAGCACTTCCACGTAATAACTCCACTAAAGGGGATCCTATTACCGGAATCGCTTCAGGTACACCTGTCACAATTTTAACTGCCCAATAACCAATTTGATCCCAGGGCAAAGAATAGCCAGTTACACCAAATGATGCAGTCAATACAGCCAAAACCACACCTGTGACCCAAGTTAATTCACGGGGTTTTTTAAACCCACCTGTGAGATACACACGAAATACGTGCAGGATCATCATTAGAACCATCATACTTGCTGACCATCGGTGAACTGATCTGATTAACCAACCAAAGTTGGCCTCCGTCATTATATATTGAACGGAGGAAAAAGCCTCTGTAACGGTTGGTCGGTAGTAAAAAGTCATAGCAAAACCGGTAGCGACTTGTACTAGAAAACAAGTAAGTGTAATTCCCCCTAAACAATAAAATATGTTGACATGAGGAGGAACATATTTACTAGTTATATCATCTGCAATTGCCTGAATCTCAAGACGTTCCTCAAACCAATCATATACTTTATTGAGATAGGTAACTAGCTCGACTCCCCCTCCGAGAACCGTATATGAAAATTTCATCTCGTACGGCTCAAGCAGAAACACACAAATTTTCAATGGATATTAGAAAAAAGGGTTCAAAACTTCATTAGCCACGGTATTGGATCGATTTGCCTTGAAGATATGAAATAAGAAAAATCCAGAATTTCTTCTTTGTGATGATAATGCCAAAAAATCTCAAGTTGGCTCATCTGTCTTTCTTTCCCTTATGTTGATCATTAGAGGCCTCTTGACTTTTCTCTTCCCTATTTTTTATTTCTTTTATTTATTTTTGACTAGTCAAAAATAAATAAAAGAAATAAAAAATGGTGGTTTTCTGATAGAAATTATCTTGTTACGATCCTATGAATCAGTTCAACTAAAACCTTAGATTCACACTAGAGCCACGATGGTTGAGTCTCAAGCTAAACAAAAGGCAAGGGTTCTTCGAATAAGAACCGCTTGATAATCATTTATTGAAAGAGAAAAAAGTTGTCTTTTGGGCAAACAAAATTGGAAGGAAGAAAATTTCTTTTTTTATTAAGAACTACTTGAATTTTTTTTTTCAGTCTGGTTGCGAGGTCTAAATAGTGAGTATGAATCATAGTTCCATTTTTTTTTTCTTGATCCACTCTATGTATTTCGTGTTCCAGATACTAGAATAAATAATATCCGACGAATTAGAATCATCTTGATAGAGATAACAGGCCCTTTCTATGTATTATCAATAGGATCAATTCTAACAAGTCACACACTCATATTCCAGAGATACCGAAACAAAAAAAATCCACGGTCGAACTACCAAAATGTCTAGAAATGTGGAGCTTAAAGTAGAAAGGCTTTTTTTTGATGGAAAAGCCATGACTTCATAGTTTTAGTTAGTAGAAACCTAAGTCATTAAAATTCCGTCCAGTAAAACAGAAGAATTATAAATTTCTAAAATGATAGATAGGAATATCGCGAATAAAGCCATTGCGACCCCCATAAAAGGAGTAGTCCCCCAACCCGGAGCTACTTTCCCATATTCCGAATTCAAGGGTTTCAATAAACTGCCTGCGCCAGTTCGTTTTGGCCTAGCTCTAGAACTATCTTCAACGGTTTGTGTAGCCATAAATTCCATTTAATGATTGGTGTTGACTTTGTATACTATTCCGTTGTAGTTGTAAATACACGATCTTTTCATAGATCCATTGTAATCTTGAAATTCTATAAAAATGGAAACAGCAACTTTAGTCGCCATCTCCATATCTGGTTTACTTGTAAGCTTTACTGGGTATGCCTTATATACCGCGTTTGGGCAACCCTCTCAACAATTAAGAGATCCATTCGAAGAACATGGGGACTAATTGAAGTAAGAAGTCTCTCCATCTGGGAGACTTCTTACTTCAATTAAATTATTTCATTTTTTAGTCGGAACCTTAGGTGGTTCTCGGAAGAAGATAGCGAAAAAAATTATCCCTAAAGTAGAAACTAAAAGGAACGTATAAACCAATGCTTCCATAGATTTGATCCTGGTTTATTCACTTTACAATTATAACTTCCACACCTATTCATTTATAATTTGGGATCATTTCCATATAAAAAAAGAAAAAGAGTCAAAGAAAGGACAGGAGATGTTTCCCGTGGGAAATCAAAAAAGAGAGATGAAAGATACCATAGTAATGTGGTATCAGACTGCCTGTCTCCTTGTAGTTGGATCTCCAACTTTTTGGAATGTTCCAAATTCCACTTGAGCATCCAAGTCTGGATCAATACCAGCAAAAACATCTCGGAACAAGGTTCGAGCGCCATGCCAAATGTGTCCAAAAAAGAAGAGCAAAGCAAAGGTAGCATGACCAAAAGTGAACCAACCCCTTGGACTGCTGCGAAAAACACCATCTGATTTCAAAGTAGCTCGATCTAATTCAAAAATTTCCCCTAATTGAGCACGTCTCGCATATTTTTTTACAGTAGCAGGATCAGAATAACTTACTCCATTAAGTTCGCCACCATAGAACTCCACCGTTACGCCTACTTGTTCAACGCTATATTTGGATTCTGCTCTTCTAAAAGGAACGTCTGCTCTCACAATTCCCTCTTCATCTACCAAAACTACCGGAAATGTTTCAAAAAAAGTAGGCATACGACGTACAAAAAGCTCGCGCCCTTCTTTATCTCTAAAGACGGGGTGTCCTAACCATCCAACAGCAATTCCATCCCCATTGTCCATTGAGCCTGCCCTGAATAATCCGCCTTTTGCCGGATTATTACCAATATAATCATAAAAGGCTAATTTTTCGGGAATTTTAGACCAAGCTTCTGATAAACTAAGATTTTCGGCTAACCCATCGCTAACTCTTCGATATATTTCTTGCTGAAAGTATCCCTGATCCCACTGATAACGAGTAGGCCCAAATAATTCGATCGGGGTAGTTGCCGATCCATACCACATAGTTCCGGCAACTACGAAAGCAGCAAAAAAAACAGCAGCGATACTACTGGAAAGTACAGTTTCAATATTGCCCATACGTAATCCTTTGTATAGACGTTGAGGCGGACGGACACTAAGATGGAATAGGCCCGCTAATATGCCCAATGTACCCGCAGCAATATGATGCGAAGCTATTCCTCCCGGAACGAAAGGATCAAAACCTTCCGCACCCCACGCAGGATTTACAGCTTGTACTTTTCCAGTTAGTCCGTAAGGATCGGACACCCATATCCCAGGACCATATAAACCCGTTACATGAAATGCACCAAAGCCAAAACAAGCCACCCCTGCAAGAAATAAATGAATTCCAAAGATCTTAGGCAAATCTAAAGAGGGTTTTCCCGTCCGCTCATCACAGAATATTTCTAGGTCCCAATATACCCAATGCCAGATAGCTGCCAAGAAACACAAGCCAGAAAACACAATATGCGCACCCGCCACACCTTCATAACTCCAAATACCCGGATTCGTTATAGTTCCTCCTGAAATACTCCAACCACCCCACGAATTGGTTATTCCTAAACGAGTCATGAAGGGGATGACGAACATACCTTGTCTCCACATTGGATCCAGAACAGGATCAGAGGGATCAAAAACCGCTAATTCGTATAAAGCCATCGAACCAGCCCAACCAGAAACTAGAGCTGTGTGCATTATATGCACCGCAAGCAATCGACCCGGATCATTCAATACGACAGTATGAACACGATACCAAGGCAAACCCATGGAAATACCCCTTTAGCAAAGAACGATGTCGGTTTATTTTATCGCATTGGAAAGACATACCCTATGTACCTAACCCTTCTAGGGGATTCTGTGTCAGAAAACGTGAATCTTTATTTCATTCCATTAAAAAAAAGAAGCCTATTCTGTTTGTAAGAAGAAAGAGAAACAGATCTATTCTATACTCGATAAGTGCCAATATGCAATGGGTAACTTGGGCTATTTGGAAAAACGAAGAATAGATCCTTAATCCCTCTTTGTTTATCATTCAAATCACAGATTCCTTTTTTTTATTCAATCTGTCGTACCTTCCTTATATGTATAATCTTTCAATCTATGTATTAATGGAATCTATAGTATTCTTATAGAATAAGAAAAAAATGAAGATAATAAACTGTGGATTCTTTCTTTCTCTTCCATTCTTACGTTTCCATATTAAAGTGTAGTTTTCTTACTTAAATTTAATAATATTAATCTAATATGCCCATTGGTGTTCCAAAAGTACCTTACCGGATTCCCGGAGATGAAGAAGCGACTTGGGTTGACTTATACAATGTTATGTATCGAGAAAGGACACTTTTTTTAGGTCAAGAGATTCGTTGCGAGATCACGAATCATATTACAGGTCTGATGGTATATCTCAGTATAGAAGACGGAATTAGCGATATTTTTTTGTTTATAAACTCACCCGGCGGGTGGCTAATCTCAGGAATGGCTATTTTTGATACGATGCAAACGGTGACACCTGATATATATACAATATGCCTCGGAATAGCCGCGTCCATGGCCTCCTTCATTCTGCTTGGAGGAGAACCAACCAAGCGTATAGCATTCCCTCACGCTAGGATTATGCTTCACCAACCTGCTAGTGCTTATTATCGGGCAAGGACACCAGAATTTTTACTAGAAGTGGAAGAGTTACACAAAGTTCGCGAAATGATCACAAGGGTTTATGCACTAAGAACAGGCAAGCCTTTTTGGGTTGTATCCGAAGACATGGAAAGGGATGTTTTTATGTCAGCAGAAGAAGCCAAAGCTTATGGACTTGTCGATATTGTAGGGGATGAAATGATTGACGAGCACTCCGATACTGATCCAGTGTGGTTTCCCGAAATGTTTAAGGATTGGTAGTGGCTGGATTTCTTGTAAATTTTTTTCAAACCTAAATTCGGGTTTTATGCTATTTTATAGAAAATAGAAATACTTCATGATGATGAATCGTCAGGTTAAGATCGATCTAAACCAATCCATTTTTTCTATATACATACAACATGCCGACGGTTAAACAACTTATTAGAAATGCAAGACAGCCAATACGAACTGCTAGAAAATCGGCCGCGCTTAAGGGGTGTCCTCAGCGTCGAGGAACATGTGCTAGGGTGTATGTGCGACTCGTTCAGATCATGAGTTCAAACAAATAAGAAAATTTTTGAAGTATCCATGATCAGTACTAATGAATAGGATAGAGCTTCTCTATCCTGGATTTCTATGGTATATGGAATATATGGTTTCCTTTGGTGCAAATACAATCATCCAGATTGGAATTGGAAGAAGTAATTCCCCCATTGGTAGCAAATGGTTATCCATTAAGCGGAGGAAATAGTAATAAAAAGAAAAAGGCTTATGCTCCTTTATCTTAAAAGAACGGACTAAAAGGTCAGCTACTTAGCCAACTTTCAGAATTAAATACCGTCACTGTATGAATAACTCTTATTGTGAAAAGAGCTGTTTACTCTATAATGGATAGGTAGAGCCAAAGAATGTGAACTATACAAGTTCGCAATACCTTTTGAGGAAATGAAAGAAAAGGCTCCGGTGTATAGAGAGGGCCTCACCGTTTAAAAGGGAACCATAGAAACGATGGAACCCACTGTTTTTTAGTATCGTTAGAATTTTGTATTTCTATACGAAATAACTGAAGGGAATAGAATAAAAAATCGTGGTTGGGAAGGTTATAGTAGCAAAAGCCATTGGAATTAATATTTTATATATCGGAATAATCCGTTTTGTTATTAATGGGAAAAAAGAGAAGGTTAAAAGAAGAGAAATCATTAGTTATTCATTAGGGTAAATTTGATTCAATGACCAGAGTTCCGCGAGGATATATAGCTCGGAGACGACGAACAAAAATGCGTTCATTTGCCTCAAACTTTAGAGGGGCTCATTTAAGACTTAATCGAATGATTACTCAACAAGTAAGAAGAGCTTTTGTTTCTTCTCATCGAGATAGAGGCAGGCAAAAGAGGGATTTTCGTCGTTTGTGGATCACTCGGATAAATGCAGCAACACGGATATATAAAGTATTCGATAGTTATAGTAAATTAATACACAATCTGTACAAGAAGGAATTGATTCTTAATCGTAAAATGCTTGCACAAGTAGCTGTATCAAATCTAAATAATCTTTACACGATTTCCAATAAAATAAAGACTATCAATTAAGGGCATAAAAAAGTAATATACAGGAATAATTAAAACCAAATTCCCGGAGAGGGAACTCCGGGAAGATACAATAAATTAAGATTAAGTGGTAGGAATCAACGAGCATGTTGGAATAAATAAAAAAACTATTTCTTTTTTCGCATTTTTCTTTCTTATAACAAACATAAGAATCAAAACTGGATTACTTTCTTTATATATTATATAGGAGTCTGACCTTTTCGAATAAAGCATCAACAATCGGAACCTAAGTTTCGATTGTTGTCTCTTAAATTCTGGTTGGAGTTTCTTAAGTTTCGATTGGAATTAAACTTTTGTGTTAATTGAGGAATATGTCTATTTTTTCTGTGTTTAGGACCCGTAATTATTGAAATTGACTGGGCTTGAAATTGCTTCTCGTTCTCATAGTTACGAAAAGGTAAGAAAGATAAAATACGAGCCTGTTTTATAGCTAGAGTAATTAATCGTTGTTGTTTCAAGGTTAATCTATTTATTCGTCTGGATAATATTTTTCCTTGTTCACTAATAAATCGATTAATCAAACTCATGTTTCTATAATCAATTCGATCGCCCGGGCCGATTCGAGAACGCCTACGAAAAGGTTGTTTAGATTTACGAAAAGGTTGTTTGAATTTACGAAAAGTTTGCTTTGATTTATGAAAAGCTTGTTTGGATTTACGAAAGGGTTGCTGAGATTTACGAAAAGGTTGTTTAGATATATACATGATTTATTCCTTATTTAAAAATGAAAAAAAAAAAATGGATTTCTTTATTTTATTAATTTTGGATCCAGAAGAAGTAGTCTTTCTTTGGTACATATATTATTTGATTCATATACGATATAGAAAAAAACCTCCATACATATGAAATCTACCTAAAATGAGATGAGTTGATTTATACTTTGTATTATACCTATGTTCTATATATTTACTAAGAGGTTCTTACTCTTTCTATTCTTTGGAAAAATCGAACACACGATGCTCCTATTTCTTTATTTCGTTATGAGTCCTATGCTTGCGACAATAACGACAAAATTTTCTTAATTCTAATTGTCCAGGTGTATTGTGGCGATTCTTTTGAGTACTATATCTAGAAACCCCCGTCGATTCCTTATTGGTACCCTTTCGAACACAACTGATACATTCCAAAATAACTCGGATTCTAACATCTTTGCCCTTGGCCATAAACCTCCTTTCCTTTTTGGATCGACTTAACTTAATTCTTATACCTATTCTTTTATTCTTCTATTTTTGATCCGAAGAAGAAGAATAAAATCCATACAAGTTCCTAACTAAAAATTCGATTTCTAAAGATTTTGTTGTAATTCTTCGAATTATCTAACGAATCCAATCCAATAGAATAAAAATTTTTTGAAATTCGTAAATTAAGTAATAAAAAATAGAGAAATAATTAAAGAATACAATCCTTGTCGAATTAGCAAGGATTTTATTTAGAAATCCTTTCATTTAAGTAGCAAGCCCAGTCCCAGCTTCTTTATATGCTCTTATTTGCGAGGCCTGACTTAGCTTGGATACCGCTTTTAATTAAATTTCTGTTTTCCAAAATGAGATTTACCGAACTTTTCATAATTCTGAGATTCAACCCAATCCATCTTTTCAATTCTTTTTGCTTCATATACTAAAAAAGAATTGAAAAAGGAAAAATTTTTGTCATGTGACGAAGAATTCGATCTCTCGCATAGGAATAACTAGAATGAAAAAAAAGGGAATGACAAAGCATCTGGGAATAAACGATTAATTTCTATCAATAAACCTGCTAAAGCCCCAAACCATAGAGTACTTAGCACGGGTGCTACAGAGAGATATGTTTTTATATCCCGCATTGAAAATCCTCCTTGCTTATTGGAATACATATATGATCAGATACTCTTGCCCAAGATCTTTTATATTTCTTTTGTTTAGGCAAAATTCCTAACTAAAAAAACAAAAGAAATATTCTATATATATATATAGAATGAACCATAAGGAATAGTAATCCTTCTTTTATAGGTTAAATTCGACTGGATTTTAGATGTATACCCTTCCTTGATTATATGAGACCAAAAACAAGAAATGACAAGAAAGTTATATATAGATAGAGAAATGGAAGAACATTGCGATGTGGAAAAAAAGAAAGGAGTTGTGTACAATGGCATTGTACAACAATTTGGAAAAGGGATGTAGCGCAGCTTGGTAGCGCGTTTGTTTTGGGTACAAAATGTCACAGGTTCAAATCCTGTCATCCCTACCTATTAATTCTCTCTTCTTTATGGGCTGTAGCGGGGAGATCAATTAAAGTGGGTATAACTTGAATTTGTAGATACTATACGTACGTAAGACACGTTAGGAGTAGAAAAAGATTTTCTTTTTGTTTTGAAAGCGCTCTTAGTTCAGTTTGGTAGAACGCGGGTCTCCAAAACCCGATGTCGTAGGTTCAAATCCTACAGAGCGTGATTCCATGTATCTTATGTCGAAACAGAGTAAAATAACTTAAAAAAAAAAAACAAAGTCGAATTGCAACTCCAATTTGACCCCCTCCAGAGCAGAGAGGAGGTCAAGCAAAAAAGAAATATTACTCAATCAAAGATCCAACTGATCCCCCCGCCTGTATTGCAAATACGCAGTCACGAATAATCCTGCTAAAGTAATAGGAATTAGGCCTAAGACGATTCCAAATAGAAAAACTTCAATCATTTTGCTTTGTTCGAGGGAATAAAAAAAAGAGGTACGATCTATCTCTAAATAATAGTCTAACTTATCCACAAATCTCAATGACCAAGAAAAGAATTGGTAATTAACGCGGAAAAGAGTCTAGAATACCAGGAATCAAAAAGAAAGATTCTTCTTTTCTGACTTATTCATTCAATTCTTTTCAAATAAGACGTATCTTGTTCAAGCCAATAAATAGAGCTGGGGTTATAGTTAAAGCAGCCAGTAGAAAACCGAAATAACTAGTTATAGTAAGCATGAAGGGATTAAATTCCGTTTATTTTTTTAATACACTACATATGTTGGTAAAGCACTTACCTAAGTTCTGGAAAATTCATAATTCATCGGTTATTTTAGATAATACTCAAAAACAAGATAGAGTGAGATACAGAAGTGTAAAAGAAAATCGATTCATCAGCTGGGACATGAGTCCCTAATTCCGAATCAAGAGATTTGTTGTGGAATCTGTCAGTTAAGTAAAGTAATACTATTAAGAACTAGATCGTCTAACCCCATTGAAAAATGAAATTGGATTTTCGGGGGAATTTTGGAATAAAAGATAAATAAAGAATTGAATTTGAAAAAAGTTCTTTCTATTTCGGATTATTTCTTTTTCAATAGGATTTAATCCTCTTTTTGAAGCAAACGGAAACGGGCAAATATTCCCCTATTCCTTCTTATTTTAACTCATTGTATTCCATATGGAATAAGAGGAGAAGAAAAGCATTCCACGACCCCCGAAGGGTCCCCTGAAAAAGGGAAAGCTCCTCCTTGAATTTACTTTATTTGTATTTATTTTTATTCGTTTTTCGAACCCCAACCAAAGTTGATTCCACGACGAGTTACTTCAATTATCCTTTTCTTTTCTATCTTCTGTCTTTCCCCATTTCATCTCGTAAAGTTCCATGCTTGTAGTTTGGTCAAGAAAGTTAGACCTAATTCAACAAACAAGACAAGGATTGATTACGAATTTCGATTCTTCAAAGAATATATTCTGTTTCTTTCATAACGGATTATCTACTATTTCATTTTCTATTTATTAGATATTATTTTATGCTGACCAATTTAATTCCTTAAAGGAAAGATTGGATTCGAATAAAACTTTTAACTAAAAAGGGGTAGATTTCGCATATACTTACCCTTGTATTGCGTCAATATGAGAATATCCTTCCTAAATTCTTTATCCTATTGATCATTAACTTAGGGTTTCCCAAGATCTTGGCCGCTATTCCAAATTAAATTATTTTACTATTCCGAAGACAATGAAAATAAGTAGGACCCAAAAATTTGTGGGGTTCTATTGATGCCTTGAATAACACGTAATTTCCCTATAGACAAGGAACAAAGAAGAGAAGAAAGGAATTTAGTTTCGGGACCAAGCGAAACTAGATTGCTGTGCCATAGGAAGGATAGCTATACTAATTTGGTATACTCAAAATATACCTTTGGTACAAAATTGACAATCTCACAAGGATGAAATATCAGTAAT